TAATGACTAAAAATTCGGAATTTTATTTGTCCATTGGTCAAAATAAACAAATAAACAGAAACCCAATTTTTTAGGAAGAAAACCCTTTCGATTTATAATGATAAAATCAATCTTTTAAATTTTTTTGAATCCAGTCGCGAGGTATAAATAGTAGGTATGAATCATAGTTCAAATATTTCTCGATCTATTCCATATATTCCGTGCTCCAGATAAAAAAATGAATATCCGACGAAGCAGAACTCATCTCTCTCAAGATGACAGACCCATTCTCTGTACTATCAATAGGATCAATTATAACAAGTCACACACTCATATTCCGGAAATACAGAAACAAAAGAATTTCACGGTCGAACTGCCAGAATAGACTAGAAATGAGAGTCCTAAGTAATTCATTTTGGATTGAAAAGCCAGGACTTCATGATTTTTATGGACCTAATTCATTGAAATTCCATCTAGTAAAACAGAAGAATTATAAATCTCCAAAATAATAGATAGGAATACCGCAAATAGAGCCATTGCGACCCCCATCAAAGGGGTAGTTCCCCACCCAGGAGCCACTTTCCCGTATTCTGAATTCAATGGTTTCAATAAACTCCCTGCATTAGTTCGTCTTGGACCAGATCTAGAACTATCCTCAACGGTTTGTGTAGCCATAAATCCTATTGCATTGGTTGAGATCGGTTGACTTTGTATACTATTCCGTTGTAAATAAAGGATCTTATCATAGATCCGTTATAGTTTTGAAATTTGATAATAATGGAAACAGCAACCTTAGTTGCCATCTTTATATCTGGTTTACTTGTAAGTTTTACCGGGTACGCCTTATATACCGCTTTTGGGCAACCCTCTCAACAACTACGAGATCCATTCGAGGAACACGGGGACTAAATGGAAGTAAAGTAATGAGCCTCCCAATATGGGAGGCTCATTACTTTACTTCCATTTAGATAAAGATAATGTAAGATAATGAAAAATCATTTCGCCTTTTTAGTCGGAACCTTAGGCGGCTCTCGAAAAAATATAGCGAAAAAAATTATTCCTAGAGTCGAGACTAAGAGGAATGTATAAACCAATGCTTCCATAAATTGATCGTGGTTTACAATTATAGCTTCCACACCTGTTCATTTGGGATCATCTCCCAGATTAAGAAAGGACAAGAGTCAAAAGTCAAAGAAAGGGCGGTGATTCAAATCAACATTTCTCTGGTACTCTATGTCAAAGTTAAATAATAAAAATATAATAGAGGCAAAAGATCCAAGAGCAGTATTGTATCAGACGACTTGTCTCTTTGTAGTTGGATCTCCAAGTTTTTGGAATGCTCCAAATTCCACTTGAGCATCCAAATCTGGGTCAATACCAGCAAAAACATCTCTGAACAAGGTTCTAGCACCATGCCAAATGTGTCCGAAAAAGAAGAGCAAAGCAAACGAAGCATGTCCAAAAGTGAACCAACCCCTTGGGCTGCTACGAAAAACACCATCCGATTTCAAAGTAGCACGATCTAATTCAAAAATTTCACCCAATTGAGCACGTCTAGCATATTTTTTCACAGTAGCAGGATCACTATAACTGACTCCATCGAGTTCGCCGCCATAGAACTCAACAGTTACTCCTACTTGTTCGACACTATACTTAGATTCCGCCCTTCTAAAGGGAACATCGGCTCTTACAATTCCGTCTCCGTCTACCAAAACTACTGGAAATGTTTCAAAAAAAGTAGGCATACGGCGTACAAAAAGCTCACGCCCTTCTTTATCTCTAAAGATAGGATGTCCTAACCATCCAACCGCTATTCCATCCCCATTGTCCATCGAGCCCGCTCTAAATAAACCTCCTTTTGCTGGATTATTGCCAATGTAATCATAAAAAGCTAATTTTTCTGGAATTTTAGACCAAGCTTCTGATAAACTCTGATTTTCATCTAGTCCGGCACCAACCCTTCGATATATTTCTTGCTGGAAGTATCCTTGATCCCATTGATAACGAGTGGGACCAAATAATTCGATTGGGGTAGTTGCGGAGCCATACCACATCGTTCCAGCAACAACAAAAGCTGCAAAAAAGACAGCAGCGATACTACTGGAAAGGACAGTTTCAATATTACCCATACGTAATCCTTTGTATAGGCGTTGGGGGGGGCGGACACTAAGATGGAATAGGCCCGCTAATATGCCCAATGTACCTGCTGCAATATGATGAGAGGCTATTCCTCCCGGAACAAAAGGATCAAAACCCTCCACCCCCCACGCAGGATTTACAGATTGGACTTTTCCGGTTAGTCCATAAGGATCAGATACCCATATTCCAGGACCATACAAGCCTGTTACATGAAATGCACCAAACCCAAAGCAAGCTAATCCTGAAAGAAATAAATGAATTCCAAAGATCTTGGGCAAATCCAAAGAAGGTTTTCCTGTACGTTCATCACAGAATATTTCTAGATCCCAATATACCCAATGCCAGATAGCCGCCAAGAAGCACAAACCAGAAAACACAATATGTGCCCCGGCCACACCCTCGTAACTCCAAATACCCGGATTCGTTATAGTCCCTCCTGTGATACTCCATCCGCCCCACGAATTGGTTATTCCTAAACGAGTCATGAAGGGTATAACGAACATACCCTGTCTCCACATTGGATCAAGAACGGGGTCAGAGGGATCAAAAACGGCTAATTCGTATAGAGCCATTGAACCGGCCCAACCAGCAACGAGAGCTGTATGCATTATATGTACAGAAATCAACCGACCGGGATCATTCAATACGACGGTATGAACACGATACCAAGGCAAACCCATGGAAATACCCCTTTATCAAAGAAAAATAGACACTATGTAACTTTATCGCATTGGAAAAGACTATGCTATGGACCTCTCCCTTTCAGTGGATTATTTTGGAACAAGGGTTCATATTATTGAATATTGAATTCCATTTCTTTCGTTGGGAATAATGGAACAATTCTGTTCATAGGAACAAAGATAAGCAGATCTATTCTATACCCGATAAGTACCAATACGCAATGGGGGATTGGTCCCATTTTCTATGAGCGAATGCATAGATACTTGTTCATCATTCGAAGAGCCCGACCCATTTGTAATAATTTTCCCTTATTAATTTTGTCTTACTATTTGGTAATATCCAGGGATAAAAATATTACGTTTCCACATCAAAGTAAAATATAGTACTTAACCCCCTTTCTTTCAGTTGATGCCTATTGGTGTTCCAAAAGTACCTTTTCGGAGTCCTGGAGAGGAAGATGCAATTTGGGTTGACGTATAGTGCGACTTGTCAGACATATTGGGTCATATGGGATTTCCCCGTTCTCTCCCCCGATCGAGATACCCTCTGTTTCGCCCAAAAAAGATTGTTTGAACCATCAATAATTTGGAGCGTGAAATGCAATTAGATCCATTTTTGAGGGGGTCGAAATCAATATTAATATTATCAATTATCAAAATTTATGGTTGGCTTGGTTGGACCAATCCAATAAAATGAAGTATCCAGGCTCCGTTCAGAAAATACCCAATTGGTAATATATGTATGATTACCACTTGTATCATAAGTGATTACTTGATAGCATATGGGCGATCTCAAACTGCCAATCAATGAAATAATATTATGACTACATCGCGTATTTGTTGTAAGAAAGGCACGAAATGAATTGAAAAAAGTAAAAGTGGTATTGGGAGCATTTGTCCTATATGTGCAAATTGAAATCGGGCAGATATTTACCCGGAGTAGAACATAAACCTAAAATAATTGAGGAGGCCCATTCAGGAACAAGAAAATTACATCGTAATTTGTATTCGATTTCGATGAAACAATACATCAATGAGAGGTTAATTCGATAAGTTTAGTGGATTCTTTTATTTTTTACAGAGATTCGAGCAAAAAAAATCTTTCTTAAAAAAAAATCGAAGAAAAAGCCCCTTCATTAGGAGGTAGAAAAGTCCTACTATAAAAAAAGTAAAGGAGGGTAGAATCAATACAATACATTGATTCTTTTTTTTTTTTGAACCGTATGCATCCAAAGGCGCGTGTACGGTTCCTAAGGGATAAAATTTTGTCCTAATCAACCGACTTCATCGAGAAAGATTACTTTTTTTAGGTCAAGAAGTTGATAGCGAGATCTCAAACCAACTTATTGGCCTGATGGTATATCTCAGTATAGAGGATGAGACCAGAGATCTTTATTTGTTTATAAACTCCCCCGGCGGGTGGGTAATACCCGGAGTCGCAATTTATGATACTATGCAATTTGTGCCACCAGATGTGCATACAATATGCATGGGATTAGCCGCTTCAATGGGATCTTTCATCCTGGTCGGAGGAGAAATTACGAAACGTATAGCATTCCCTCACGCTTGGCGCCAATGAGTTTTTTGTTTGAAAGAAAAAAGAAAACTATGCCTTCGCCATATTTAATATTTTAATATAAATAAGAATTTGTAAGATAATATTTAAGTAATAATAGCATGGCACTTCGAGTTCGATATGAACAAACCATTATTGTTTTTTCAGAACATGGGATTATATATCGGGCGAGTAATATGAGACAAAGGGTATTTATGATTTGATCTTATCTATCCGGGCTTCATTTCAGCGTCACAAACTTTTATTTTTCACGCCAGAAGCCTCTTTCCAATATTTATGTTATGAAATATGAAAGAATACTCAAATGAAAAAAAAACAAGATCATTTTTTTTTTTTTACTTTTTTTATTTTTATTTGATCGGATCAAAAAGAAACTTTGGGATTGCTGAATCACATATGAGATAAATCATAAATATAGAAAGCAACGGAACCATCATAGTATTTTTGAACTCCCACGAAAAGAAGGGTGGTAAATGGATCACTTAACGATTTGGGTCGGATGGATCCTATTTCGTTTTTTGCTCAACGAACGTAAAAAGTCCATTGTGGAGCCGTATGCAATGCACAAAAAATGCCTGTACGGTTGTTCAATTATATATATATATACTTATTTTTTCTTGTTATTCTTTAATCTTTTTGCCTAGTCCAATCAATCGTACGAGATCGCGGAAACATTCATTATGTTATATCATCAGGGTAATGATCCATCAACCTGCGAGTTCTTTTTATGAGGCACAAACAGGAGAATTTGTCCTAGAAGCGGAAGAACTTCTGAAACTACGCGAAACCCTCACAAGGGTTTATGTACAAAGAACGGGTAACCCCTTATGGGTTGTATCCGAAGACATGGAAAGGGACGTTTTTATGTCAGCAACAGAAGCCCAAGCTCATGGAATTGTTGATCTGGTAGCGATCGAAAATGCCGGGGATTTCACGTAAATCTGCGATTCCATCCATTTCGAACCATAATTTGGATGAATCTAAATTGAATATTTTATCTGCGTAAAGTAAAAAAAAAAGAAAATAGAAAGAATTCATAATCATCTGGTTAGGATTGATCTAAACCAGCCCATTTTCTATACCATTAAGTATGCCAACTATTAAACAACTTATTAGAAACACAAGACAGCCAATAAAAAATGTAACAAAATCCCCCGCTCTTCGGGGATGTCCTCAGCGTCGAGGAACATGTACTCGGGTGTATGTGCGACCCGTTCAGATCATGAGCCGGAACAAAATAAAGTACAATTTTTTCCAGTATCAATGACCAGTACCAATGAATAGGATAGGATAGAAGAATTCCAATCAATATAGAAAAAAACCTCCATTGCGTATCAAATTTATGGTTTCTATTGGTGCAAATCCAATCACCTCAATTGGAGATGAAAAGCAATTCCCCAGTGGTAGCAAATGGTTATCCATTAAGCGGGGGAAATCATATTTAAGAAGCAAAAGAATTAGGCTCCTACTCTTGCAAGAACGGACTATACAGGGTCAGCTACCTAGCCAACCTTTGTAATTAAATACCGTTACTGTATGGGTAGATCTCATTGTGAAAAGACTTATTACTGTACAATTCATGGGTAGAGTCAAAGAATGTGAACTGTACAAGTTACTAATAACATTGATTAATGGTGGAAGGGGCTCCGGTGTATAGAGAGGACCTCACCGTTTAAGAAGTAGCCATAGAAACGATGGAACCCACTATTTATTTATCCATTTACCTTTACTATTTATTGATACTTTATACTATACTCAACTTGAGTTACAATTTAGTATTTTTTTTGTTGATACCTAGTATCAATACAATTTCTTATTTCGAGGTTAAATGCCTGGAAAAATGGTGGTTGGGAAGGTCATAGTAGCAAAAGCCATTGGAATTTTTTTTTATACATTGGAAGAATCCGTTTTGTTATTAATAGACCAGGAAAGGGAAAAAGAATAACTGAAAGAAAATAAATCAATTAGTTATTCATCAAAGTTTAATTTGATTCAATGACCAGAATTAGACGAGGGTATATAGCTCGGAGACGTAGAATAAAAATTCGTTTATTTGCATCAACCTTTCGAGGGACTCATTCACGACTTACTCGAAATACTATTCAACAGAAAATGAGAGCCTTGAGTTCTGCTCATCGGGATAGGGGCAGGCAAAAGAGAAATTTTCGTCGTTTGTGGATTACTCGGATAAATGCAGCAATTCGTGAGATTGGGGTATCCTATAGTTATAGCAGATCCATACATGATCTGTATAAGAGACAGTTGCTTCTTAATCGTAAAATACTTGCACAAATAGCCATATCAAATACAAATTGTCTTTACATGATTTCCAATCAGATCCTTAAATAAGAAGATTAGAAGGAATCCACCGTAATGATTTAAGTGGGGCCCCGGAGAATGAGCTCCGGGAAGGTAGAGTAGAAATTAATATAAATAAGAGAAATATAGTAAAAATGAATCAACACATTAAAAAAAGAAGCAATTTTTTCTTATGATGTGACAATCCAATCGGGGTTCTCCAATTTTTCGAACAAAATATAAATCTGAGTTGGGGTTCATATTGAAATTTTGATTCAATTGCAATTGAGGAATAGCCTATCTATTTATTTCTAATTCGAGGACCCGTGGTTCTAGGAGTCGATTCAGTTCTCTCAAATTGTTTCTCGTTATTAAGAAAGGGTAACAAAGATAAAATACGAGCTTGCTTTATAGCAATAGTAATTAATCGTTGTTGTTTCAAAGTCAATCTATTCACTCGTCTAGATAATATTTTTCCTTGTTCACTAATAAATCGACTAATTAAACTCATGTTTCTATAATCAATTCGATCCCCCGATCCAATTGGGGGCAAACGCCTACGAAAAGATCGCTTGGATTTAAGAAAAAGTCGCTTGGATTTATCCATGGTTTATTCCTTATCTTTTAAATCGTATTTCTTAATTCGAATTTCATTTGCGATCCTACCAAAATAGGATGAAATAGGATTGGGTTGTTTTATTTTTAGAATTTATTATTCAATTTTTATATTAATATTTTATTATTATGTAATTTATTGCTGTTCCTTGGAGGGGTTACAAACGCGTTACATTTTCTCTATTTCTTTATCTCCCCATGAATCGTATGCTTGTAACAATAGGGACAAAATTTTCTCAATTCCAATCGACTAGGCGTATTGTGTCGATTCTTTTGAGTAATATATCTGGAAATGCCCCGCGATTCCTTATTAATATCGTTTCGGACACAACTGTTACATTCCAAAATAACCTTTACTCTGACATTTTTACCCTTGGCCATAAACCCCCTTTTTTTTTATTCACCCAACTCTTCTCTTCTATTTTCGAAACGAAGAAGAAAAAAAGAAGTTGCTGACTCGAAACCCAATTATTGAATATTTCATTGCAATCAAATCAATAGAGAATATAAGTAATACGATGATTTCTAACTATCCATTAGTTTTAGTTATAGTATTTCATTTAAGTATCCTGTATGCGTTTGTTGTCCGCGACCTTTATTATTTACTTTACATTTTAGTTCTCCCTCTATTAATTCAGCGTGAACCTGAGTTTCGTTGCGGATGAATCTTTTTTGATTCTTTCTCTTTCCTTCTTTTTTATCCTAAAAAACTGAAAGAAAGAACAAAACAAAAAGGGTTCAGATAATAGATTCTATCTATAATCTTCTTCATCCCCAACTAGAATGAAAAAAAGGGGAATGTTAACGCATCTGGGAATAAACGATTAATCTCTATCAATAGGCCTGCTAAAGACCCGAACCATAGAGTGCTTAACACAGGTGCCACGGAGAGATATGTTTTTAAATCTCGCATTGAAAATCCTCCTTTTTTATTGTAATACATATATGATCAGATACACATGTCGTTGTTGATGATATTTTACTTTCTTTACAACAGAAAAAAGTGTCCACTCACTTTCTGAACATTATCGATTTTTATATTTATATTTTTTATTATATTGTTAATTATATTATATCTATTTGATCGATTTGATTCTTTTTTCTTTTATTATATGTTATATTGTTATATAAGACGAAAAAGAAATGACAAGAGCAATTGTATATCAATGGGAGAAATCACGATGTGGAAAACAAGATGGGGATTCTCTACAATGACACTATAGGCCAATTGAAAGGGATGTAGCGCAGCTTGGTAGCGCGTTTGTTTTGGGTACAAAATGTCACGGGTTCAAATCCTGTCATCCCTATCTATTACTTCTCCCATGTGCAGTAATGAAGGATCCATTGAGATCAATAAAAATTAGACATACATAACATAATGCTTTATGATACTATATGTATCCAAAGTGGGGGTTACAAATCAAATTCTTTTATTTACATACAGCCCTTTATATTGGGATAAGAAAGAAAGCGCTCTTAGTTCAGTTCGGTAGAACGCGGGTCTCCAAAACCCGATGTCGTAGGTTCAAATCCTACAGAGCGTGCTTCTGTTCTTCTTGGGTCGAATTACAAGTAAATAACTTGACTAACTAGAGCAGCAACCCTAATTTGACCTCCTCCTTTCTTTAATCCGCAGGAGGTCAATAAAAAAAAGAGATGTTATTTAAAAAGAGATGAGCTCTTACTTAATCAAAGGTCCAACTGATCGCCGCGTCTGTATTGCAAATACGCAGTTACGAATAATCCAGCCAAAGTAATAGGAATTAGGCCTAACACGATTCCAAATAGTAAAACTTCAATCATTTTTTAATTTTTTTTGAAAAGAAAGGTAGGTAAAAAAAAAAGGGGGGGTAATATCTATCTCTAAATAGTAATCCAAATCGCCCACGAATCCCAATAATCAAGAATTACAATTTACATGGGAAGGAACTATGGACTACCTGGATATCTCACAAAAACATTTTTATGAATTGAATTGTTCATTCAATCAATTTCAAATAAGACGTATCTTGCTCAGACCAATAAATAGAGCTGAGGTTATAGTTAAAGCCGCCAGTAGAAAACCGAAATAACTAGTTATAGTAGGCATGAAGGAACTAAATGGGATACGTTCTATTTATACATATGGTTATTTATGAAACACTTACCTAAGTTTCTTATCTTGAAAAATATAAGATAATAAAAAGACCAATTGACAAAATGAGTCCCAATTGAATTGAAAGCTTTTGATTTCATTTATCATTCATTATTCATTTCATTATAGACAGCACAAACAATAGTGACAGAAATAAAAAAAAATTTATCCTCTTTGACATCTATTCATCCTACGATTCTGACTCAACCGATTTCTCGAGCAACTCTTGAATAAAGTATCTTGAATAAAGGAATGTCAAAATAACATGGAACTTCATTTCTAAATTAAAAATGAAACTCTCTTTAAATTAAATGAAATCCTATTTTCAATCATTTATATTTTCAATAAAAATAAATAGGGTCATTACTAAAATTAGTTATATTAGTAATATATATTAGTAATTTGGATCTTTTCTTTTTCAATTGTATTTATTCCATTTTTTTGATATTTTGTTTGGAACAAGAGCCTTATAACATAACACCCTTTTTTTTACTTTTATTTTAACTCGTTATTAGTTATTATTTATTTAGTATTATTATTTAGTTAGTATTAATTAGTATGCTCATCAATTGACATAAT